CGAAATACGATCGGGGGGGGCTAATTCAAACCCCTCGGGTAAAATAAGAACAGCCCCCACATTCAAACCCCCCTTTTTACCATTAGCAAGAACTTGTTTTACTTGCATATCATAAGGAATTCGAACAACTGCTTCAAATACAGTATCAGGAAGTACCGCTTGTGGAACCTCAACTTCCACGGGCTTATTGGCTAAATGGCAATTGGCACATACAATACGCCCGGTCGCTTCTCGTGGATTTTCATAACCCTGCTGTGCAAAAATGGGATATGCATTTGAAATGGATGTCCGAGTTATGATATATATCGTCAGCGATACGGAAATAGATCGAGTAATCTCTTTCTTTATCCAAGAAAAGGTATTTTTAATTTGCATGGTCCAATCATTGATCCCGAAAATTTCTACAATAAAATTAGGTAGGTCGCTTGTATAGTCCCTATCCACAATTCTGCCATTTACTGAAATAATTTTACTGGAATATAGGAATAGGAGAAATCCTCGTCTCGGTAGAATAGGAGAAATCCTCGTCTCGGTAGAAAGAGTAAGTACGTCTTTAAATGTTTTGCTTATGTAACATATTCTAGTTGGATCAGTCATTCATTGAATGATAAATCACTACAAGTGATGGAGATACACGATTTAAATAACGAAAGATCCAATATTTAAAAATTGTATCTAGAATGACTGGAAAAGTGGAAACAAGACCAGATATAATTTGGTCGTTATGAGCAAATCCAAAATCTTTGTAGACATAGCCAATCATAAGTTCCCAACCATGGGGTGAATGGAATCCGATACATAAATCAGTTAATAAAAGAATAGAAAAAGCTTTTATTGTGTCACTTAAGTTATATAGGAATTCTTGAACCCAAGAGTTAAGAATAACAAGTTCTTCATTACCCAGAATAGAATAACCACTGAAAATAATGAAACAGATTATATTTGTCGATAAGTGAAAAATCGTATGGATCTGATCCTCATTGTGCATCTTGATCAATTGGATCGTTTCTTTGTGGATCCCGATACGAAGCGTTTGTAGATCTCTTTCCGGGTCTTCTTTTATCATTTCTTCCAAGAGTAAGAGTTCTTCTAATTCTATGAATTTTTCTAGAATACTCTTTTCTTGAATGTCAGTCAAAAAAGTTTCAGATTGCCTAGTATTCCACCAATTAGTAACCCAAGATTCAAGACTTTTATTAAATGAGAGAGAGATCCACCAGGGTAAAAATACTATAGATGTAAGATATAGAAGAGGAAGAAAGGATTTTTTTTTTGCCATTTTTTCATCCGTGAATTGGAATTGTTAATGAGCCCACCTCATTCGTCGAATTTATGTGATCTAATATTTGATTTTTCTCTCAACCATAAGTTCTATTACAAGGCAGCTAACCTATGAATCTATTCCCTTTTTTATTTGTGATTCAGCGGTTAGTCCTCGAATCTATAAAGAATACAGAAATAGAATAAGAGCCCACTTCGAATTCGAATCAAGAAATAATTTTAAAAGTCTTGTTTCCAGATACCTCCATTGATCAAACTCGAAGCCCTTTCGAAAAATCCCTGAAAGAACCACTTCAATGAATATTATTCGGATTTCGAACCAAAGGAACTCCCCTTCTATCAAAATAGAAAATATTTCGAAAAAAATCCCCCGGCTACCCCCACAGTAAAAATGGAGACAGATTTATATTTATGAAGAATGTTGTGATGTCATGATCAAAAATGAGTGGAAAAACAAGAAAAAAAGTTGAGTGGAAAAACAAGACAAAAAAGTTTCGTTTTATGGCCGTTCCGTATACGTCTACTTTGGCTCGAATGAATGTTTTGAAAAAACTTGCAGCTATGCTATAGAAAGAAAAGAGAATTCTTGAATTTTTTCCCTGCCACTGAGAAAGAATTTTTTCTTCAGTTCCAGTTCATTTCAAAATACTTCAATTGGTACGCGCAAGAAAAAGGCCAATTCGGCAGCTTTTTGCTCAATTTCTCGCGGAGTCAGATTCTCATCACTACGCGTCAAGGGAATGGCCCCCTGTCCTTTGATTTCCATATAAAGGATACGACGAGCAAAAATCCCCTCTTTAACTTCTATTCTGATGGACTGAATATCTTTCATACGGAATCGTAGGAAGATACGACGATTTTTTCCAGGAAATCCCCAACGAAAAATACACACTATTCCTTCTTTTCTATCGAATCGATCATAGCCACTACCCACATTCCACGAAATTGTGCACCACAAATAGGAACTAATAAAGAGACCCGCGATCCCGTAGAAAGACATCACCATCCCCTGTGGGAAAAAATTTATTTGCTGAGACGGAACTAAAGATATCAAATTCTTACCGAGATAACTGGAAGTTCCAACCAATACGAATCCTAATGAACCTAAAAAAAGGATAAAGGCCCAGCAGAAATTACTTATTTTTCGAGACCCCACTATAAGCTCTATCCATATATGTTCTGATCGCCAACTCATACTAGATCCAGTTACATTTTATTAGAATTGAGAAAATAGTCCAAATGGATTTTACTTTCCTTTTTTTTATTTCCGAAGTAACTCTCATCAACTAGCGCCATTCTGATGTAACTCTTTAAGAGTAATTGATCGAATTGGTTAGGGCTAAAATAATAACATTCACTTTATATGATCTCCCATAGATATCTACACCCATATAGATACATTGACTTTACATTTCAGATATCCGCCTCGATTCCGATCTATTTGAATATAGCCATAACTCATTTACTCATATCATAGATTTACACACAACAGCTCCCTCATTTATGTTTGGAGGAAGCCATATGTTACACCATATTCTATTAAATAGATAGGCGTGTTATCTATATCTAAGTCTTAAAAAAAAATAGATGAGATTGGGACCCATCGGATCTAAACAATCTTGTTTTTTTGAACATAAAGAAATAAAGAAGCCATTGCAATTGCCGGAAATACTAGGCCTACTAAAGGCACAAAAATAGAGGGTAAGTTGGAAGTTGTCATAGAATGGGTACCTCGATGTAATATTTGTACCTGTTATAAAGATATCTTATAATAATTATAATTCGTATATAATTATACTAAGTATATCTAAGTGAGTATATATATAATAAAGAAATGCAAGGAATGTCTAATTAAAGAATGTATAATGAAATAAATAATACTTATTCGTCTTTCTACATGAAATAGAAAAATATATGTATGATAAAATCCATTCGTGTCTTATCATTTGAATGAATTCCCATTTTTTATTTCATTTTTATTTAATTAGAAATTCCCGAAAGACTCATTAGAATTCGATCCAACAAGAGGGATTCTTAGCCAAAATAGAGATTTCTCGGGAGAAAAGATACGATACTCTATAGCTATATTTTCTATATTTGAATTATATATACATACACAGCAAAAAGGAAAAAGAAAACTTGGTTTATTTGCCTAATTTTAATTTCGCATAAGGCAGAATTTTCTTTTTTTTTTTATCTTGTTGATAGAGGTTTCCTGATTACTAATCAAAAATATCGGTAAAAAAAAAAGAATTGTCCACATGATTCTTTACTTTATACAATACAATTTTGTATTAAATCTTATGTCACCAAAGAAAAAATACATTCTTCGGATTTTTACTTTGATTCCGATAAACTAACTATTTGTTCACTAAAAATAAAATAATTGAACTTAAGGCTCTACTTACTACTTAATGGAATTTGAATTCAAAGGAAAAAAAGCGTGAAGCGTCAATACCTCATTCAAAACACCCTTTAAAGGATTACGTGGTACGATTGGATCAAATAAGCCCTTATGGAATAAATATTCAGCCGCTTGTGAACCTTCAGGTACTGTCTTATTCAATGTTTGTTCGATTACTCTTTTACCTGCGAATGCAATGTAGGCATTAGGTTCGGCAATAATGATATCCCCCAACATCCCAAAACTAGCCGTCACCCCACCAGTAGTAGGAGATGTAAGGATAGATACATAGAATAACTTTTTATTTGATTGATAATCATATAAAGCAGCAGATATTTTAGCCATTTGCATCAAGCTCAAACTTCCTTCTTGCATACGTGCTCCTCCGGAAGCACACACTAGAATAAGAGGTAAAAATTTATTGGTAGCATACTCGATCAAACGGGTGATTTTTTCGCCTACTACGGATCCCATACTACCCCCCATAAACTGAAAATCCATAACTCCAATTGCTATGGGAATACCGTTTAGTCGACCTGTGCCCGTTTGAACAGCTTCGGTTAATCCTGTGTTTCTTTGATAAGAATCAATACGATCTTTATAAGGTTCTTCTTCCGAATGAAATTCAATAGGATCCAGAGAAACCATGTCTTCATCCATAGGATCCCAAGTACCTGGATCAATCGAAAGTTCGATTCGATCTGAACTACTCATTTTCAAATGATATCCACATTGTTCACAAATATTCATTTTTGACTTAAAAAATTTCTTATAATTTAATCCATAACAATTTTCGCATTGAACCCACAAATGCCTATATTTTTGAGTCAAATCGAAATTAGTAGAATTTTCTCTTATATTGAAATCAATAGTATTCCTGACAGTTCTTATATTGGAGCTGCCCCTTTCATTACTATTTCCACCTTCACCACAAATGTAATTATAAATGTAACTGTCACTGTAATTGTGACTACCACTTAAAATGGAACTCTCAATACAGATTTGAGAACGAAGATAAGAGTCAATGCAACTATTAATGTGATTATTCCAACTATATTTAGTATCATACATGTAACGATCATAGTGGGAATCGTTATTCTTAGATCGATTCGTCAGATAACTATAATTACGATAACTAAAAAAAGAACTTTCTAGTTCACTCAGTAAAGAAGGATCATTGTCAATCTCAAAAATTTGATTTTGAATATCAAAATATATGGAATAAATATCCCTATTACTATCTCTAACTAAAAAGGTGTCATCAGAGATAAAATTCCGAATGTCCCTGACACCTACTAAAGGATCACCATTACTG